ACTGGATCTGCACAGAGCTCCTGATAATATCCATAAATGACTTGTTTTGGGTAAGAGATGAACATTACCATATTTATATTCAGGTGCATGGTACACATCGGTACTCCAGTGCATTTCTCCCTCTGAGTCAGAATAAATATGTTTTCGAACTTTCTCTTTAACTTTATTAAAATTGAAAGTAGATGTTCCAGCGCGAATCTCAGCAATCACTTGTTCTGATTCTACATATTGATCGTTTTGAACTAAAAGAAAACTTTTGGGTGGAATATTCACATTATGTAGAATATCGTGACTCTCAATAGTTACATACAGGTCTATATAACATAGAAAAGCAGGATGCCCATGACGTGTACGTGTGGGATGAACCAAATCCTCATTGAATTTTATTTTTCCCTTAAAAGGAGCTCGTACATGTTCTGCAGTACCACCTGTGAATACTCCACCGGTATGAAAAGTTCTTAATGTTAGTTGAGTCCCCGGTTCGCCGATTGATTGACCCGCAATAATACCTACGGCTTCTCCTAATTCGACCAGGTCACCATGAGTGGGACTCTGACCATAACATAATCGACAGATCCAAGATATACTCCTGCAAAGAAAGGGGGTTCGAATATATATTGGTTGTGTTCGAAAGGTTATGAATCGAGTGACAAGTCCAACCCCAATATCTTTATTTTGAGCGGCAATGCAACGTGGGCCCATATATATATTGTATGCTAATACACGACCAATTAGTGTTTGGACCCAAATTCTTTCCGTCATCCCATTTCTAGGACTCACGGAAATGCCTCGGGTAGTGCCACAATCTGTTCTACGTACAACAATGTGTTGAACTACTTCAACAAGTCTACGCGTGAGGTATCCAGCATCTGATGTTCGTACAGCAGTATCCACAACTCCTTTGCGGGCTCCGTAGCAGGAAATGATATATTCCGTTAAAGAAAGTCCTTCGCGTAAATTGCTTTGAATCGGTAAATCAATCATTTGTCCTTGGGGATCCGACATTAATCCTCTCATACCTACTAATTGGTGTACCTGAGATGCATTTCCTCTAGCTCCCGAAAAGGACATTATATGGACTGAATTAGAAGGATCAGTCATCCTAAAATTAGGATGCATTTCTTGTCTCAAATATTCACTTGTAGCATACCATATCTCAATGGATTGGCGTAATTTTTCTACTGTGTGTACATTCCCATAATGATGGTGCTTTTCTAAAATGAAACTTTGTTGTTCAGCATCTTGGACTAGCCACCCCTTAGAAGGTACTGTTAAAAGATCATCAATTCCTAATGAAATGGATGTAGCAGTGGCTTGCTGGAAACCCAGAGTCTTTACTTGATCCAGGGTGTGCGATGTATATGCCATTCCGAAGTGATCTATTAATCTGCTAATAAGTCGTTTCATGGCAGACCCATCTATCGCTTTATTGTAAAAGAACAGATCAGCCCATTCTGCCATAAGTACTTCTCTATTCCGCTGAGTAGGATTCGCCAATGGGTTTGAGTCAGTGATTCGAAGACCTCCTTTACTGGATCTCGATTCATGTAGAAATTAAGGAATTATGATTCCAGTTGAACCGGAGAGATCCAAATTCCCGCGGTATTACATAATTCCTTAGCTTAGGTACCGTATGAGTAGGCCTGACAAAACCCCTGTATGGCTTCTTCTATTTCTCGAGAAAAAGAAATATGACCAACAGTGGTTCGGGTGTATATACAAAAGGTTTGTTTTTTTATACGTCTTACTATTAGATAGTGCCCATAAATTTCATGATAGGTACCCAAAGATTCATATTGAACTTCGACAGGAACTTCTCTTGAGGCAATGACACGTTGATCTAGTCGCCACCGAAGCCACAAAGGACTATCTAAATTGATTCGTTTCTGCTGATAAACTATAAGTACATCATAGGAACTACAAAAATAGGGCTCTTTCTCTTTCGTAGTATATTTATACTTATAATCATTAACTGTTTTATTTTGATAGTTTATGCGATTCCATGGATTATACCTATTTGCACAAATACCTCGACGATTCCCGATCGTTAATACATAGAGTCCAATAAGCATATCTTGGGTTGGTACCGAAATGGGATCTCCAATAGCCGGAGAAAAGAGATTCATATGAGAAAACATAAGTAAACGAGCCTCCGCTTGCGCTTCCAAAGATAAAGGTACATGAACAGCCATTTGATCCCCATCAAAGTCTGCATTGAATCCTTTACGAACTAATGGATGTAAACAAATAGCACGTCCACCCCCTAAAATGGGCTGGAACGCCTGTATGCCTAATCTATGCAGGGTGGGCGCTCTATTCAACAATACAGGATGCCCCTGCATAACTTCTTGAAGTATTTCCCATACAATGGGTTCTTTTTCCCGAATTTGACTTTTAGCAATTCCTATGTTAGAGGCGATATGTCGTCTGATTAAACCACGAATGACAAATGTCTGAAAAAGTTCTATTGCTATTTCTCGAGGTAATCCACATCGATGTA